AAAAATTTTAAAGTGGTTAGTTGTTGTGTTTTAATATTTTTTTATTTCCTTGGAATGAATAATAAGTTAATATTTAATAATTAATTTTATAATTTGGTTAAGTTAAAATTTGGTTGGAAGTATAATAAGAACTTAATATTATACCTTTATTTTATTTATATTAAATTCTTATAAAAGAAGATTTATTTACATTATTCGTATAAATAACACTTTATTTATAGAAATAACTATAACTTAATGGGAGAGAGATAAAGGGTCATAATAATAAATACATAAGAGGTGTATTACAATATTTATTATTAAAGGGATTCAATAAGATATATATATATATATTAAATACTTATTATATACTTGTAGTATAATTTCATCCTATTCAGTTTCCATTTTGTAAATTGAAAAAAAAATGGAAACTGAATAGGATAAAATTATACTATAGAAGTATAGTATTAATCCAATGAAATAAAGAAACTTTAAGAGAGTGAAAACTTGAATGTCGAATTTTGGGCGAAATTTGATTTGGGGCTGGCAGGAATCGGCATCAATTTTTTTTTGCTTAATATGTTTCTTAATTTTATTTGTTTTATTTTTTAAAAAGTTGATCCAATTAAACTTTGTTTGATTTAATTTGATTTTTCATTTTCTATTTAAAATTAATTTGTTAATTTATTGATCCAATAAATTAAATAAAGTATGAAATTGGGGAAGACTGAGTTTGATTCTTGCTTAAAATGTTCATTAAAACATTAATTTATATGTAAATTTATGTATCTTTAAAATTTCTTAATGAGATTTTAAATTAGGATGTAGGCAGTAGATTATATTATTGATATTAAATTATTTTAGATTTAGTAAATGTTGAAAGGTTAGGCAAAAGCTGTGCCAGCAACCGCGGTTAAACGGCATAATCAAATGAACATTATTGGTTTTTAAGTAATTAACATTATAAATTAATATGAAAATTAAGATATTTTAAGGTAAAATTTATTTTTCTTGAGTTACATATAAATAGTGTGATTATTGTGAAATTGAAATTGTAAACTAGGATTAGATACCCTATTATTTTTACTGTAAAGGAAATAAAACTAGAGTACTATTAGTTATGATCTTTAAACTTAAAGAATTTGGCGGTATTATAGTCTATTTAGAGGAATCTGTTATGTAATCGATAATCCACGTTGAACCTTACTTATGTTAATTCTTGTATACCACTGTTTAGAATACACTTTTAGGTGTTGTTTCTAAATATAATATTTAATAATATTTCAAGTCAAGGTGCAGTAATATGTAAGTTGAATAATGGATTACAATAAATTTTATTTATTATGGATTGTTATTGAAAAGTAATTTGAAGGTGGATTTAATAGTAATTTTATAAAGATTGTTAAAATGATTAAAGCTCTATAGTGCGCACACATCGCCCGTCACTCTCGTTAATAAGGCGAGATAAGTCGTAACAGAGTAGGTGTATCGGAAGATGTACCTAGTAAGTAATCAGGTTAAGCTTATAGATAAGATTTTCATTTACACTGAAATAATAATCGTGCAATTCGATGTAATCTGAGATTAATAATATTGTTTTATTATAAATTATTTTTAATATGTTAATTAAATAAATTTATGTTATTGTAAAATTAATTGATATAATTTTATTAACTATAGTGTAAAGTACTGTAATGGAAGTTTTAAGGAAATTATTATAATGGGATAAAGGTAATTTAATTTATTGTATCTTGTGTATCAGAGTATATCAAAATAAATAATAAATTTTATTTTTTTCGAATTTAAAAGATTTAATTTAGTAATTTAGTTGCTGTGTCATAAATATTAAAAATACTATATTGGTAATGAGATGTTATACGTTTTTAAGGATATCTAGTTTTTTAATAAATGAATTTAATTCAGGAAATATAAATTATTTAATATTTAAGTGTTAAAATATTTAATATTTCTAATTTTAGAAGGGATCAACTTTTTAAAAAATAATTATAATAAATATGATTTCAAGGATTTTATGAATTTAGAGTTTGTTATTAATTTGAGGATGTTAAAATTTAATTCTTATTTTTTGTTGATTTTTAATTGTTATTTAATTTATTTATTAAAATGTTAAATTGAATTTATAAGTTTTAGAAAGAATGATTTAATTAGTAAAGAATATTTATGTTAAATAATTTATTATTGTATTTGGTAAATATTTATAAAGAATTAGGCAAATATTTTGCTCACCTGTTTATTAAAAACATGGTTTCTTGATTATATTTAAGAAATCTAGTCTGCCCACTGAATACTTATTATTTAAAGGGCCGCGGTATTTTGACTGTGCGAAGGTAGCATAATCATTAGTCTTTTAATTGAAGGCTTGCATGAATGGCTGGATGAGGTAAATACTGTTTTATATTTATTTTAGTTGAATTTAGATTTTAAGTAAAAATACTTAAATGATATTAAGGGACGAGAAGACCCTATAGAGTTTAATAAGTGTAATAATTAATTAAGTTAAAAGTTAATTTATAGTTAATATAAAACTTATTTAATTGGGGAGATTTAAAGATAAAAATAACTCTTTTTAAATTTTAATATTATATTTAGTTTTATGATCCATGAATAATGATTAAAAGATTAAATTACCTTAGGGATAACAGCATAATTTCTTTTAAGAGTTCATATCGAAAGAGAAGATTGTGACCTCGATGTTGGATTAAGATTAGTCTAAGGGTGTAGATGTTTATAGATTAGGTCTGTTCGACCTTTAAAATCTTACATGATCTGAGTTTAAACCGGCGTAAGCCAGGTTGGTTTCTATCTTTAATTTTATTAAATATTTTAGTACGAGAGGACCAGATATTTAAAATAATTTTTCAATAATGATTTCTATTAATATAAAACTATTTTGGCAGAATTTGAGTGCAGTGGATTTAGGATCTAAATATATGATTAATTTCATAGGTAGTAAAATGACTAATGAATTTTTTATATTAATATTAGTAGGGTTAATTTTAATTATTTTTGTAATAGTAGGTGTTGCTTTTTTTACTTTATTAGAACGTAAGATTTTAGGATATATTCATCTTCGAAAAGGTCCTAATAAAGTAGGATTAATAGGTATTTTACAACCATTTAGAGATGCTGTAAAATTATTTTGTAAAGAACATATAAATCCTATAATTTCTAATTATTTATTATATTATGTTTGTCCAGTTTTTTCTTTATTTTTGTCTTTAATTTTATGAATATTAATGCCTTATATAGGAGGTTTATTTACCTTTAATTTAGGGTTATTTTTTTTTTTGGTTTGTACCAGTATAGGTGTATATACAGTGATATTAGCTGGATGGTCTTCAAATTCAAATTATGCTTTATTAGGAGGTTTACGTGCAGTAGCACAGACTATTTCATATGAAGTAAGATTGGCTTTAGTATTATTATCTTTTATTTTTTTGATTATAAGTTATTCATTACTTGATTTTTTTTATTATCAAATAGGTATTTGGTTTTTATTTTTATGTTTTCCATTATGTAATATTTGATTTGTTTCTTGTCTTGCTGAAACCAACCGTAGTCCTTTTGATTTTGCTGAGGGAGAATCTGAATTGGTTTCAGGATTTAATGTTGAATATGGAAGAGGAGGTTTTGCATTAATTTTTTTAAGTGAATATTCTAGAATTTTATTTATAAGAATATTAATATGTGTAATTTTTCTTGGTTCTAATTTAAATTCATTAATATTTTATTTGAAATTAATTTTTATTAGTTTTTTATATATTTGAGTTCGGGGTACAATACCTCGTTATCGTTATGATAAATTAATGTATTTGGCTTGAAAAAGCTTTTTACCTTTATCTTTAAATTTTTTATTTTTTTATTTAGGTTTAGTAATTTTATTTTAAAAGGTAAAATTAAGTAAATTAAGTTAATAAGGGAATTTAACCCTTTCATTATGATTTCAAGGCATAAGCTTAATCAATAAGTTTATAACTGTTAATATAATATTTTATCTCATATTTTAATTATTAATGGGTTAATAATATAGAAAAGGAAATATAAGATAGTCAGAATTTGACCAGTCAAGATATAAGGATCTTCGACTGGTCGGGCTCCAATTCATGTTAATAGAATAATAATAATAACTATTAATCAAAATATGAATTGATTAATTGGATAGTATTGTAATCCTCGTGAGTTTGTAATTGTTAAAGGTAAAAAAAATAAAATTGCAATAGATATAATTAGGGCAATTACACCTCCTAATTTATTAGGAATTGAACGTAGAATAGCATAGGCAAATAGAAAATATCATTCTGGTTGAATATGTACTGGGGTAACTAAAGGATTTGCGGGGATAAAATTGTCTGGATCTCCTAAAATATATGGTTCTTTAAGGGATAATAGAGATAGAATAATTAATAAAATGATAAATCCTAAGATGTCTTTAAATGTAAAATAAGGGTGAAAAGGGATTTTATCAATATTACTGTTAACTCCTAATGGGTTATTTGATCCAGTTTGGTGAAGAAACAATAAGTGAATTATAACCGCGGCCGTAACAATAAATGGGAGAACAAAATGAAATGTGAAGAATCGATTTAATGTTGCATTATCAACAGCAAAACCTCCTCAAACTCATTGAACTAAATCAATTCCTAAATAAGGAATTGCTGATAATAAATTAGTAATTACTGTAGCTCCTCAGAAAGATATTTGTCCTCAAGGTAAAACATAACCTATAAAGGCTGTTGCTATAACTAGAAATAAAATAATTACTCCAATTATTCATGTATAAAAGAATTTATATGATCCATAATATATACCCCGTCCAATGTGAAGATAAATACAGATAAAGAATATTGAGGCCCCATTTGCGTGAATTGTTCGTAATAGTCAACCGTAATTTACATCTCGACAAATATGAGTTACTCTAGAAAAGGCTAAATCAATATGTGCTGAATAATGTATAGCTAAAAATAATCCTGTTATGATTTGAATACCTAAACATAATCCTAATAAAGATCCAAAATTTCATCATGATGAAATATTTGAAGGTGTTGGTAGATCTACTAGAGCATTATTGGAAATTTTAATTAAAGGATGAATTTTACGTAAGGGTTTAAACATTAATTTATTTGTCGTAAAGGTCCTTTATAAATATTAATAATTTTTACTACTGCAATAAGAGTTAAGAATAAATATGATGCAATTAAAATTATGATTATATTAATAGGTTGATTATATATTTTTAAAAGGAAATTATTTGATATTAAATTTAGTCTAGAACTATTTTCTAAATTTTCATAACTGTTTATAGAATAATTTAAATTGAAAGAATAGAAACTAATAAAAATTATTGGTAAAAATATAATAATTAAGAAGGTTTTATTTGAATAAAAAAACATTTCATTTGAAGCTAAACTGGTTACGTACATAAAAAGAATTAATATTCCTCCTAAATAAATTAATAGTAAAATATAAGAAAATCAAAATCTTATTGATATATATCCTCTAATTAAACATATGCAAATTGCTTGTATAAATAAAATAAATCCTATAGATAAGGGGTGATTTAAAAATAAAAATATAATACTTATAGTTATTATAATTCTTAATAGTAAATATATAATATCAAAGGATAGTTTAATAAAAGATATTAATTTTGGGAATTAATGATAAGAATTTCTTTCCTTTGAAGTTTTAAAAGTATACTTTATTTTTGGTTTACAAGACCAATGTTTTGAATTAAACTATTAAAACAATAAATGTTGAAAGTATTTTGTATAATATTTTTTTGTGGTTTATGAGTTTTTTCTTCTAAACGTAAGCATTTATTGATAACTTTATTAAGATTGGAATTTATTATTTTAGTTTTATTTATTATTTTATATTATTATTGTATAATAATAAGAAGAGAATTATATATAACAATATTTTTTTTATCATTTGCGGTATGTGAAGGTACTTTAGGTCTTTCAATTTTAGTTTCTATAATTCGGACTCATGGTAATGATTATTTTAATTCATTTGGGTTATTACAATGTTAAGATATATTTTTTATATAGTTTTTATGATTCCTTTATGTTTAAAAAAAAGAAGTTGATATGTAATTCAAAATTTATTATTTATTTTGATATTAATATTTATAATAAATGTTAACTTTTTTAATTGAAGAGGATTAAGATATATATTTGGTTATGATTATTTATCATATGGTTTAGTAATATTAAGATTTTGAATTTGTATTTTAATAATTTTAGCAAGTTATTCAATTTTTCGTTATAAATTTTATAATAAATTATTTTTATTTATAATTTTATTTTTATTATTAATATTATATTGTACTTTTTGTAGTTTAAATATAATTTCTTTTTATTTTTTTTTTGAAGGTAGATTAATCCCAACTTTATTTTTGATTTTTGGATGAGGATATCAACCGGAGCGTATACAAGCTGGAATTTATTTATTATTTTATACTTTATTTGCTTCGTTACCTTTATTATTAGGTATTATATATATATATAATAGAATAAATTTTCTAGTATTTTCTTTAGTTTATAAAAATGATTTTATGAATTTATATTTATATATTAGAATGATTTTAGCTTTTTTAGTTAGGATACCAATATATTTAATACATTTATGATTACCTAAAGCTCATGTAGAGGCTCCTGTATCAGGTTCAATAATTTTAGCAGGTGTTTTACTTAAATTAGGAGGATATGGATTATTACGGGTATTTGAATATTTAATAAGTATTGGAATATTATTAAATGTTTTTTGGTTATCAATTAGACTAGTGGGTAGTTTTTTAGTTAGTTTAATATGTTTACGGCAAGTGGATATAAAGGCTTTAATTGCTTATTCATCTGTAGCTCATATAGGTTTAGTAATCGGGGGTTTAATAACTTTAAATATATGGGGATTTTATATAACTTTTGTATTAATAATTGCTCATGGTTTATGTTCTTCTGGTTTATTTTGTTTGGCAAATATTAGTTATGAACGTTTAGGTAGACGAAGATTATTAATTAATAAAGGTTTATTAAATTTGATACCTAGAATAGCATTATGATGATTTTTATTATCTTCTTGTAATATAGCAGCTCCTCCTTCTTTAAATTTATTAGGAGAAATTGGTTTATTAAATAGTATAGTTGGTTGAATATGAATGGTTATAATTTTTTTGATATTGATTTCATTTTTTAGAGCAGCTTATACTTTATATTTATATTCTTATAGTCAACATGGTATTTATTATTCTGGGATTTTTAGAATAGTTAGAGGTTATTGTCGTGAATATTTATTATTAATATTACATTGATTACCTTTAAATTTATTAATTTTGAAAAGAGATTTTGTATTAATTTGATTTTAAGTTACTTAAGTAGTTTAAAAAAAATTTTGATTTGTGGTGTCATAGATGTAATGATTTACCTTAAGTTATGATATTACGGATATCTTTTTGTTTAATCTGTTTTATTTCATTAATATCATTATCTTTAGTAACATTTAGAATAAGTATAATTTGTGTATTAAATGATACAGTTTATTTTATTGAATGAGATTTAATTACATTTGTGTCTAATACAATTAGTATAACTTTATTAATTGATTGAATGTCTTTATTATTTATAAGTTTTGTTATAATAATTTCTTCATTAGTAATTTTATATAGTGAGAATTATATATTAGGAGATATATCATTAAAGCGATTTATTTTTTTAGTTTTAATATTTGTTTTATCAATAATTCTTTTAATTATTAGTCCTAATATAATTAGAATTTTATTAGGCTGAGATGGTTTAGGTTTAGTTTCTTATTGTTTAGTAGTTTATTATCAAAATTGAAAATCCTGTAATGCAGGAATTTTTACTGCTTTATCAAATCGAATTGGGGATGTAGCTTTATTAATAGTTATTGCTTGAATAGTCAATCTGGGGAGATGAAGTTATATTTTTTATTTGGATTACTTGATAACTAAAAAAGAAATATATATTATTTCTTTTTTAGTTATTTTAGCGGGTATAACAAAAAGAGCTCAAATTCCTTTTTCGGCTTGATTACCGGCTGCAATAGCAGCCCCTACTCCTGTCTCCGCTTTAGTTCATTCTTCAACTTTAGTTACGGCAGGGGTATATTTATTAATTCGTTTTAGTAAAGCTTTTCCTAGTTGATTATTAAATTTTTTATTAGTAATTTCTGTTTTAACTATATTTATATCAGGTTTAGGGGCGAATTTTGAATATGATCTAAAAAAAATTATTGCTTTATCAACATTAAGACAATTGGGTTTAATAATAAGAATTTTATCGATAGGTTTTGCTGATTTAGCTTTTTTTCATTTATTAACTCATGCTTTATTTAAGGCTTTATTATTTATATGTGCTGGTATAGTAATTCATAATGTAAAAAATTTTCAGGATATTCGTTTTATAGGAAATTTATCTATTTTTATACCTTTAACTTCAGCTTGTTTTATAGTTTCTAATTTTGCTTTATGTGGAATACCTTTTTTAGCAGGTTTTTATTCTAAGGATTTAATTTTAGAGGTAGTATCATTAAGAAATTTGAATATATTTATATATTTTTTATATTTTTTTTCTACAGGGTTAACTATTTGTTATTCTTTTCGCTTATTTTATTATGTTTTATGAGGTGATTTTAATTTAATACCAATATATAAATTAAGAGAAGAAAGATGAATAATAATTTATGGAATATTAGGTTTAATAATTTTTGCTGTATTAGGAGGAAGATTATTAAATTGAATAATTTTTTTTACTCCTTATTTTATTTGTTTACCTTTAATTATAAAAATAATACCAATTATTGTAAGATTACTAGGATTATGAATAGGCAGAATTTTATTTAAATATGGATTAAATTATTATTTTAGTTTATATAAATATTATGAGTTAATTATTTTTTCAGGTTCTATATGATTTATGCCTTTAATTTTTACTAAAGGGGTGAGATTTTTACCTTTGACAACTGGTTTAAATTCAATTAAGTTAATTGATTTAGGTTGAAGAGAATATTTTGGAGCTCAGAATTTATATTTTATTTTAATAAAGTTGAGAAGATTAAATCAATGATTTCAATCAAATGATTTAAAATCTTACTTAATTATTTTTTTTATTACTTTAATTTTTATTATGTTTATAATATATTCAAATATCTTATATAGAGTATAACACTGAAGCTGTTATTGAGATAATTATTATCTTTGAATATTTATAAAAAATTAATTTTTATTTTTACAATGAAAATGTAATGTTTTACGTTAAACTATATAAATAAATATTTATTTAAAAGATATAAATGGATTTTAACCACTTGAAGACATAAGTTAGCAGCTTATTTTCGTTATTCAAACATATCTTTTTAATTGGAATAATAATTCAATCCTATCATTAACAGTGATATACCTCTTATTTGGTTTCAATTAAATATGATAAATATCTTACTATCAGGTCGAAACTGATTACAATTAATTTGCTTCTTACTTAAATTAAATCAAGCAAGGATATAAATATCTTACTATCAGGTCGAAACTGATTACAATTAATTTGCTTCTTACTTAAATTAAATCAAGCAAGGATATAAATATCTTACTATCAGGTCGAAACTGATTACAATTAATTTGCTTCTTACTTAAATTAAATCAAGCAAGGATATAAATATCTTACTATCAGGTCGAAACTGATTACAATTAATTTGCTTCTTACTTAAATTAAGGAAGATTGATATTTCAATACTTTTTGAATGCAACTCAAATGTTATATTTAACTACAACCCTATTAAGAGTAATTAAGATGCTCATTCAAGCGATCCTTGATTTCATTCATGGTAAAATCCAATAATTAGGATTAATAAGAAAAGTATACTTGTAATAATCCAAGTAATTAAATTTAATTTGTTTAAAATAATTGTTATTGGTAGTAGTAAGGCAATATCAACATCAAAAATCAAAAAAATGATAGCAATTAAAAAGAATCGTAAAGAGAATGGTAGTCGTGATGATCTAATTGGATCAAAACCACATTCAAATGGGGAATTTTTTTCTCGGTCTTCAATATTTTTTTTTGATAAAAAGTTAGTTAATATTATTACAATAAATGAAATTATTATTACAATTGTAGATATAATAGTTATTACTTGAATTATTTATTCTAAATCATTTTTAGGCTTTTTGATTGGAAGTCAAAAGTACTATAGTTATACTAAATAAATATATTATCTTCCTCATCAATAAATGGAAATATATAAGAATAATCATACTACATCAACAAAGTGTCAATATCAAGCAGCTGCTTCAAATCCGAAGTGATGATTTGATGTAAAGTGTATTGATATTATTCGAAATAAACATGTAATTGGAAAGGTTGTTCCAATAATTACATGAAGTCCATGAAAACCTGTAGCTACAAAAAATGTTGAACCAAAAACTGAGTCTGCAATTGTAAATGGGGCTTCAATATATTCAAATAGTTGTAAAATAGTAAAATAAATACCTAGTGAAATAGTAAATATTATACCTTGAATAGCTTGATTATGGTTATTTTTTAAAAGTCCATGATGACTTCATGTAATAGTAATTCCTGATGCTAATAATACAGTTGTATTTAATAAAGGAACTTGTAATGCATTAAAAGGGATAATACTTATTGGGGGTCATAAAGAACCAATTTCAACAGCAGGAGCAAGTCTTCTATGATAAAAAGTTCAGAAAAATGATAGGAAAAAAAATACTTCTGATACAATAAATAAAATTATTCCTCATCGTAAACCTGTTATTACTTCGGTAGTATGTCATCCTTGATAAGTTCTTTCTCGTACAATATCTCGTCATCATTGAATTGTAGTTAATATTAAAATGAGTAATCCTGTGAATATTAAATTTTCATTAAATTCATATGAAAATTTAATAAATCCGATTATGCCAATTATAATACTAGTTGCTGCTATAATAGGTCAAGGTCTATAAGTGACTAAATGATAAGGGTGATTTATATGTATTGACATTTAATTTACTTCTCTAGAATATAATGTACTTAATACTGCAAAAACATAAGATTGAATAATAGCTACAGCAGATTCTAAAGTTAATAGTAGAATTTGTGTAGTAATAAGTAAGGGTAAAAGAATTATTACTATTGCTCTCCCTGTATTACCTAATAATGTTATAAGTAAATGACCAGCAATTATGTTAGCAGCAAGACGAATTGCTAGAGTTCCAGGCCGAATAATATTTCTAATTGTTTCAATACATACTATAAAAGGCATAAGTATACCAGGGGTTCCTTGTGGAACTAAATGGGTAAATATGTATTTGGTATTTTTAATTCATCCAAAAAGTATAAATCTTAATCATATTGGTAAAGCTAATGTAAGAGTTATTACTATATGACTAGTTCTAGTAAAAATGTAAGGGAATAGTCCTATAAAATTGTTATATAAAATAATGGAAAAAATTCTAATAAAAATAAGTGTAGATCCTTTATTAATTTTTTTTTTGCCAATAAGTAATTTAAATTCTTCATGAAGTTTATTAATAATTAAATTTCATATTATTGTATTACGTGAAGGAATTAATCATATTGATATTGGAATAAATATTAATCCAATAAAAGTTCTTAATCAATTAATTGATAAATTTATAATATTTGATGAGGGATCAAATACTGAAAATAAATTAGTTATCACCTTCAAATCAAAGTTTTAATAATTACTTTAGTTAATGGGAGAGATGTACTTTTATTATAAGATATATAATAATTTAATACATTAAATAGAATTAATATAATAGAAAAGAATGTGAATAATGTTATTCAATTTAAAGGTATTATTTGAGGAATAAAGAGGTATTAAATTGTTAATAATTTTAATATGACATATTAATGTTATATTTTAACTAACTTCTTTCATTAGAAGTAATTACTATATTACTATAATCTGGTTTAAGAGACCATTACTTGCATTTCAGTCATCTAATGATTCTTCAGGTATATTAACAATTCAGTTAATAAAGTCGTTAATTGTAGTAGCTTCAATTACAATAGGTATAAATCTGTGATTAGCGCCACAAATTTCTGAACATTGCCCATAAAATACTCCTGGTCGATTAAATCAAAATGTAGCTTGATTTAATCGACCAGGAGTAGCATCAGCTTTTACTCCAATACTAGGAATTGTTCATGAGTGAATTACATCTTCTGATGTAATTAAAATTCGTGTTAATACTTTTATTGGTAAAGTAGTTCGATTGTCTACTTCAAGAAGTCGAATATTAAAAGGTTCTAATTCATTTTGAGGGATTATATAAGAATCAAATTCAATATCTGAGAAGTCTGCATATTCATAACTTCAATATCATTGATGTCCAATAGTTTTTAATGTTATTGTAGGTTTAGAACTTTCATCAATTAAATATAAAATTTGGATTGATGGCAATGCAATAAATACTAAAACAATAGCTGGCAGAATTGTTCATAAGATTTCTAAGTATTGACCATCCATTACATTTCGGTCTATAAATTTATTTATTATTAAAGATAACATTATATATCCTACTGAAATTACAATTATAGTAATAATGAATATTGAATGGTCATGAAAGTATATTAATTGTTCTATTGTAGGTGATGCACTGTCTTGTAAACTTAAGTTTCCTTGTGTAGACATATTCTAAAAAAAGTTTAAAACTTTATATGAGGAGCTTAAATCCACTGCACTCTTCTGCCATATTAGAATTACTTGGTAATTAAAGTTAATTCATTGTAAGTATGTTCTGCGGGAGGTAAATTACATATTCATTCAATAGAGCTATTTATTTGAGATGAAAATAAAATGGGTCGATTACAAATTATACTTTCTCATAAAATTAAAATAAATATAAGAACTGCAATAAATGAAATTATAGATCCTATAGTTGAAATAATATTTCATGAAGTGTAAGCGTCAGGATAATCTGAATATCGTCGAGGTATCCCAGCTAATCCTAAAAAGTGTTGAGGGAAGAATGTTATATTAACTCCTATAAATATTGTTAAAAATTGAGTTTTTAATCATGTTGGATTAAGAGATAATCCAGTAAATAACGGGTATCAGTGAATAAATCCTGCTATAATAGCAAATACAGCTCCTATTGATAAAACATAATGGAAATGAGCTACAACATAATATGTATCATGTAAAATAATATCAATGGCAGAATTTGCTAGGATTACTCCTGTTAAACCACCAACTGTAAATAAAAAAATAAATCCTAAAGCTCATATAGAAGCTGGTCTAAAAATAATTTTTGATCCGTATATTGTAGCAAGTCAACTAAAAATTTTAATTCCTGTTGGAACAGCAATAATTATAGTAGCTCCAGTAAAATAAGCTCGTGTATCAACATCTATTCCAACTGTAAATATGTGATGAGCTCAAACTACAAATCCTAGAAATCCAATAGCTGATATAGCTCAAATTATTCCATAATTTCCAAATGCTTCTTTTTTACCTCTTTCATGTGAAATAACATGAGAAATTATTCCAAATCCTGGTAAAATTAAAATATAAACTTCTGGATGACCAAAAAATCAAAACAAGTGTTGATATAAAATAGGATCACCACCTCCAGCTGGATCAAAAAAAGATGTATTTAAATTTCGATCAGTTAAAAGTATAGTAATAGCTCCTGCTAAAACAGGAAGGGATAATAATAATAAAAGGGCAGTAATACCAACTGATCAAACAAATAAAGGTATCTGAGCTTGAGTTATATAAATGGGTTTTATATTAATTATAGTGGTAATAAAATTTACTGCTCCTATGATTCTTGATATTCCTGCAAGATGTAAAGAAAAGATAGTCAAATCTACTGCGGGCCCTGCATGTGCAATTCTTGCTGAGAGAGGGGGATAGACTGTTCAACCTGTTCCGGCACCTCTTTCTACAGTTCTTCTAATAATTAAAAGGATAATAGAGGGGGGTAATAATCAGAAACTTATATTATTTATTCGAGGAAAAGCTATATCAGGTGCTCCTAATATTAAAGGTACTAGTCAATTACCAAATCCTCCAATTATAATAGGTATAACTATGAAGAAAATTATAATAAAAGCGTGAGCAGTTACAATTACATTATAAATTTGATCATCTCCAATTAAAGATCCTGGTTGACCTAATTCAGTTCGAATTAAAATTCTTAATGATGTTCCTAGTATTGCTGCTCAAGCACCAAAAATAAAATATAATGTTCCAATGTCCTTATGATTTGTTGAAAAGAACCACCGTTGCAATCGATGGTAAAATGGCCGAGGTTTTAAAAAGGTGATAGATTGTAAATCTATTAAGGAGAATTTCTCTTTTACCAAAACTGGGTTTTATATTCATATAAAATGATATTAGAATGCAATTCTAAAGGTGTATTTAAGTGCTAAGACTTAAAGATATATCTCTATTTATAACTTTGAAGGATATTAGTTTATTTTAACTTAAAGCCTTTTTATTAATATATTAATAAAATTAAGGTGCAAGTTAATATTCCTAGTAATAAAATGTAAAGTGAAAATGTAATGGTTTTTGGGCAGTCATTTTTGGGATAAGTTAGTAAAGTTCAAGCAATTTCTGAATTTGTAATTATTAATGTTGTGTATATTATTCGTATATAGTAAAATAGAGTAATTAAGGAAGATAGAATTAAGATAATCGATGTAAAAATCATCAAATTCACACTTAAATATTGAATAGCAATTCATTTTGGGAAAAATCCTAAAAATGGTGGTAATCCACCTAAAGATAAAATGGCAATAAAAAGTGTGAATTTGATGATTTTTATGTTGTTTAATGAATTAAATGTTTGTGAGATGTAGGATAAGTTAGAAATAGCTGTTGTAGATATGATTGTAATAATGTTAATGATGTAAATTAAGAAATATACAATTCATAAGTTGATTCCTACAATTATAATTATTAATATCCATCTAATGTGATTGATAGATGAAAATGATAAGATTTTACGAAACGAGATTTGATTTAAACCTCCAATTGCTCCAAAACAAGCTGAAGAAATAATTATAAATTGAATGAAATAATTATTAATTATTATGTAGGAAATTAATATAAGTGGAGCAATTTTTTGGATAGATAAAATAATAAAACAGTTTATTCAAGATAGTCCTTCAACTACTGAAGGTAATCATCAATGAAAAGGAGCACAAGCAATTTTTATTAAAAGAGGAATTATAATTAAATTGTTTCATGCTCTGCTTTTTGTAAAATAAAATATTTCAGAAACATTAGTTTTTAATAAAATGAGAAAAAGTAAAGATGAAGAAGCGATTGCTTGAATTAAAAAATATTTTAGCGAAGCTTCTGAGGAAAGTATATTTTTGTTGGAAGAAAGCAAAGGAATGAAGGAGAGTAAATTAATTTCTAGACCAATTCATGCTCCTATTCATGAATTAGCACATAGTGAAATTAATACACCTCTAATTAATGTTCTTAAAAAGAGGATTTTTGTCGAATTTTTGGGCATTAGAAAAGAGAGATTGACTCTATAAATGGGGTATGAACCCATTAGCTTAAATTTAGCTTACTTTTCTACATTTTGGTGTAAGGTGCACAAAAATTTTTGATATTTTAGGATTACAGTTTAATTCTGTTAAATGTAGTAGTAAAAGTAATAAATTACATTATTTATCCTATCACGATAATCCTTTTAAATCAGGCATTTTACT